TTTCATTCAAATAGGAGGGCGGGAAGGCTCTATGGAAAAATGGCGGTTCAATTCGATGTTGTTTAAGGAGGAGTTAGAACACGGGTGCGGGTTAAGTAAATCACTAGAGGGTATTCGACCCGTTGGAAATACAAATGGGGGTGAAGACCCTGTTATAAATAACATGATTCATGGTTGGATTGATAGTGACAGCTCTAATAATATTGATCCTTTATTTGGTGTCAGCAACATTCGGAGTTTGATCTGTGATGACACTTTTTTAGTTAAGGATAGTAATGGTGAAAATTATTCCATATATTTGGATATTGAAAATTTTATTTTTGAGGTTGAAGACGATCGTTCTTTTTTGAGTGAATTGGGCGGTTTTTTTTCTAGTTGCCTAAATTATAGTTATCCGAATGATGGACCTAAGAGTGACAATCACTACTACAATCGTTACATGTATGATACTCAATATAGTTGGAATAATCACATTACTAGTTGCATTGAGAGTTATCTTCGTTCTGAAATCCATATTGATAGTTACATTTCAAGCGGTAGTGACAATTACAGTAAGAATTACATTTATAGTTACATTTGTAGTGAAAGCGTAAATAGTATTGACAGTGATAGTTTCATCAGTATACAAACTAGCGCAAGTGGAAGTGATCTCGATATAAGTAAAAAATACAGGAATTTGTGGGTTCAATGCGAAAATTGTTATGGATTAAATTATAAGAAATTTTTTAGGTTAAAACGGAATATTTGTGAACAATGTGGATATCATTTGAAAATGAGTAGTTCAGAAAGAATCGAACTTTTGATTGATCCAGGCACTTGGGATGCTATGGATGAGGACATGGTTTCGGTGGACCCCATTGAATTTCATTCGGAGCAGGAGCCTTATAAAGATCGTATTGATTCTTATCAAAAAAAGACAGGGTTAACTGAGGCTGTTCAAACAGGCATAGGTCAATTAAACGGTATTTCCATCGCAATTGGGATTATGGATTTTCAGTTTATGGGGGGCAGTATGGGATCCGTAGTAGGCGAGAAAATCACCCGTTTGATCGAATATGCTACTAATAGCTCTCTACCCCTTATTATAGTGTGTGCTTCGGGGGGAGCCCGCATGCAAGAAGGAAGTTTGAGCTTGATGCAAATGGCTAAAATATCTTCAGCTTTATATGATTATCAATCAAATAAAAAGTTATTCTACGTATCAATCCTTACATCTCCTACAACCGGTGGGGTGACTGCCAGTTTTGGTATGTTAGGAGATATCATTATTGCCGAACCTAATGCTTACATTGCATTTGCAGGTAAAAGAGTAATTGAACAAACATTGAATAAGACAGTACCTGATGGGTCACAAGAAGCTGAGTATTTATTCCATAAGGGCTTATTCGACCCAATCGTACCACGTAATCCTTTAAAGGGTGTTCTGAGTGAGTTATTTCAGCTTCACGGTTTCTGTCCTTTGAATCAAAATTGAATCAAGTAGATCATTTAATTCTGTTTTTTTTATTTGAAGTTTACAAGTATTTAGTTTCCATTTTATTTAGTTTATGGTAATCAAAGTGAAAATAAAAAATAATAAGCACGGAGTTTTACTTGAGGTTATAAAATACAATTGTATAACGGATCATAAGTTGTTGATAATCACTTTTCTTATTTGCTACAGATCCATTTTATTTCTACCTATATAATGCATGATTAGTAATCGGGAAGGCTCTATCAATAGGATAAAAGAGTGAATTTTTCTCCTAAATTAGGAAAAATTCATGTTATTTTATTACATTACGTATTTATTATAGATATAATTATTCTCCAAGTAAGAACCTTTTTTGGTATTTATTAGAAGATAAGTATAAGAGAACAATAATAATAAATATATATTATATAAAAGTGAATAGGTACACTTATTTAGTTCTACGTTTCTTGTACCTATTATTATATACTGATAATAGATATACTTATCATAAGATATCTTTATAACAGGTACAAAATATTAAATCGAGGTATCCATTCTATGACAACTTTCAACTTACCCTCTTTTTTTGTGCCTTTAGTGGGTCTAGTATTTCCAGCAATTGCAATGGCTTCCCTATCTCTTCATGTTCAAAAAAACAAGATTATCTAGATTCGACGGGACCAAATCTCGTTCATTTTTTTTTTCAAGACTCGGACTTGGGTCATAATACAGATATCTATATCTATTTAAATTTATCTATCTATTTAGTGGACATAGGATACAACATGTGGATTCTTCCGAACACAAATGAAAGAGCTATTATGCGCGTGGAAACATCATGGGATGATATATGGGGATAAATAGATTATATATTCAAAAGGGGGTCCGCAGATGTATGAAATGGAAAGTAAAAATATCTCTATGTATGTAGATATCTATAGTGGGATTATATGAGGGGGATCCTTTTTTATATCTAAGCGATTCGATGAATTACTCCTAATGGTTCACATCATAATAAGAGTGCTAGTTGATAAGAGTTGCTTCAGGAACAAAAAAAGAAAGTCAAATTTTGGTTATTCTCTAAATTTCAATAAAATTAAACAACTGGATCTAGTATGAACTGGCGATCAGAACATATATGGATAGAACTTATAATGGGGTCTCGAAAAACAAGTAATTTATGTTGGGCCTGTATCCTTTTTTTAGGTTCACTGGGATTCTTATTGGTTGGAACTTCTAGTTACCTTGGTAGGAATCTGATATCCTTATTTCCTTCTCAGCAAATCCTTTTTTTCCCACAAGGGATCGTGATGTCTTTCTATGGGATCGCGGGTATGTTCATTAGCTCCTATTTGTGGTGCACAATTTCGTGGAATGTGGGTAGTGGTTATGATAGATTCGATAGAAAAAAAGGAATAGTGTGTATTTTTCGTTGGGGATTCCCTGGAAGAAATCGTCGAATCTTTCTTCGATTCCTTATGAGAGATATTCAGTCGATTAGAATAGAGGTTAAAGAAGGTATTTATTCCCGGCGTGTACTTTATATGGAAATCAGAGGCCAGGGTGCCATTCCTTTGACTCGTACTGATGAGAATTTGACTCCACGAGAAATTGAACAAAAGGCTGCGGAATTGGCCTATTTTTTGCGCGTACCAATTGAAGTATTTTGAAATGAATTGAAGAATGAATGCTTTCGCAGCATTGAGTTCTGTTTTGTTTTTTCAGGTCGCTCATTCGAGCAAAAGCAGACGCGTGTGAAACAACCAGAAAACAGAAAACAAAGCGCTTTTTCCACCAAAAGTTTTTGATGGATTGTATATGGAAATCAACTCCATTTTTTCATACTCGTAACAAGTATACTAAGTATGGATTCATCATATATATCCGAAAAACTAAGACTATATATATACTTCATATTTTTGGGGTCCAATATTTTTTAATTGATATGTTAGATATAGATGGATCATATCTTGTAATTCAATTCTGTTTTTGTTTTGTCTCGAAATTCGAAAAATATGCATTTCTTGACTTGAAGTGGCTCGTTAGGGCATTCAGCGAAAGGATACAATTGCTTCGAATGAAGACATAATAAAAAAAATATTGTTTCCAGATCTAAGGATTAGCCCTTTAATTAAATAATTAAATTAATTCAATTTAAATTAAATAAAATAAAGGGGGTCTGTGGATTCAATACCCTGTTTGTTATAGAACTCATGTTTCATGGAAATATCAGATTGGATAGAATCGAGGAATGAGGTGGTTTCATTAACAATTCACAGATTAAAAATGCCAAAAAAGAAAGCATTCAACCCCCTTCTATATCTTACATCTATAGTTTTTTTGCCCTGGTGGATTTCTTTCTCATTTAATAAAAGTATGGAATCTTTGGTTACTAATTGGTGGAATGCTGGGCAATCCGAAGTTTTTTTGAATAATATTCAAGAAAAGAACGTTCTGGAAAAATTCATAGAATTAGAAGAACTCTTCCTTTTGGACGAAATGATAAAGGAGTACCCCGATACACATATACAAAAGCTTCATATAGGAATACACAAAGAAACGATCCAATTGGTCAAAATGTACAATGAGGATCATATCCATACCATTTTACATTTTTCGACAAATATAATAAGCTTCGCTATTCTAAGTGGTTATTCTATTCTGGGTAATGAAGAACTTGGTATTATTAATTCTTGGGTTCGGAAATTTATCTATAACTTAAGCGACACAATAAAAGCTTTTTCTATTCTTTTATTAACGGATTTATGTATTGGATTCCACTCGCCTCATGGTTGGGAACTAATGATTGGTTCTGTCTACAAGGATTTTGGATTTTATCATAATAATCAAATTATATCTGGTCTTGTTTCCACCTTTCCAGTCATTCTAGATACAATTTTGAAATATTGGATCTTCCGTTATTTAAATCGTGTATCTCCGTCACTTGTAGTCATTTATCATTCAATGAATGACTAAAAATGATCTACTGATATAAATCTAATCATAATGTTTTTTTTACTTCGTACATAAACAAACCATTCAAAATGTTACTTATTTTTTAAGTTTCTACCGATCCGGGACATGACTCCTGGATCCCAGAAAAATAGCAGAATCGTGGATAGGGAACTCTACTAGCAACCTACCCAATTTATTGTAGAAATTTTCGGGATCAATGATTGGACCATGCAAAATAGAAATATCTTTTCTTGGATAAAGGAACAGATGACTCGATCCATTTTCGTATCGGTCATTATATTTATATATGTAATAACTTGGACATCTATTTCACACGCATATCCCATTTTTGCACAACAGGGTTATGAGAATCCACGAGAAGCTACTGGGCGTATTGTATGCGCCAATTGTCATTTAGCCAATAAGCCCGTGGATATTGAGGTTCCACAAGCGGTACTTCCGGATACTGTATTTGAAGCAGTTGTTAGAATTCCCTATGATATCCAACTGAAACAGGTTCTTTCTAATGGGAAACGGGGATCTTTGAATGTGGGGGCTGTTCTTATTTTACCTGAAGGATTCGAATTAGCCC